CAAGGGCTGGATCACCAGCTTCGAACAAGAAAATTTAAACGTATAGCTTTTTTAACTCGTTCCAAACGAAGTTTTAAGAAATCTAATTTCAAGAATTATAATCTTTATACAAAATTTAATAGAGATTCGGGTTTTATAAGTTATTTGGAAGAACCAGATTTTCGTCGAGCCGTAATCAAAGGATCTATGCGCATTCAAAGGCGTAAAATGGTTATTTGGGGACCGTCTCAAGGAAATCCCCATTCCCCTCTTTTTTTGGAAAAAATGGAAGATTTTCCTTTTCCTATATCCGACCTAATGAAACTTTTTTTTAATATTAGAGATTGGTTGGGTAAAAAGTCAGAATTTGAAATTTTAGATCAACAATTCCAAATAAAAAAAAATAACCAGGAAGACGCAATGGAATTCTGGGAAAACATGCCATATGCACAAAAAACAAGAAGTATTCTGTTACTAGCACAATCAATTTTTAGAAGGTATATTAAATTACCCTTATTGATAATAGCTAAGAATATTGGCCGTATTTTATTACGGCAATCTCCGGAATGGTATGAGGATTTCCAAGATTGGAATAGAGAAATTTATTTAAAGTGCAGCTATAATGGTCTTCAATTCTCCAAAACAGAATTTCCTAAAAATTGGTTAATAGAGGGTTTTCAGATCAAAATCTTATATCCTTTTCATTTGAAACCGTGGCACGGATCTAAGCTACGACTCTCTGATAGAGATCGAAAGCAACAAGATGATTTTGATTCTTGTTTTTTAACAGTTTTGGGAATGGAAACAGAATATCCTTTTGGTCCTCCTCGAAAAACACCTTCCTTTTTTGAACCCGTTTTTAAAGATATAGACTACAAAGTCGAAATAAGAAATTTTATTTTTAGAGTTCAAAGAGTTTTAAAAAAAATAACAAAGCAACAAGAAAAAACATTTTTTTTTTTAAAACAAATACTTTTAAAAGGAAAGAAAATTCCATTATTTATACCGAGAGAAATATATGAATCAAGTGAAACTCAAACAGAAAAGGATTCGATAATCAGCACTCAGATAATTCATGAATCATTTAGTCAAAATAAATCTAGAGATTATTCACAGGCAAAAGAAGAGATTAAACATAGAATTGATAGAAGAAACACAATCAGAAATCAAATAGAAATAAGGAAAAAAAATAAAAAGAATAATCAAGAATCACCCCCAAAAATTTGTAAAATATTAAAAAGAAAAAATATTGAATTAATATTTCAATTTTGCATTGAAAAAATATACGTAGATATCTTTTTATGTATAATTAATATGCGCAGAATTTCTCTACAACTTTTTATAGAATCAACAAAAAAAATTCTTGCAAAATACATTGACAATAATGAAATAAATAAAGATAAAGAAAGAATTAATAAAAAAAAACAAAATAAAATTGACTTCATTTCGCCTATGACTATAAAAAAGGCTTTTGATAATCTTAGAAATAGTAAGCAGAAGCCACATATTTTTTTTGATTTGTCTTACTTGTCACAAAAATATGTATTTTTAAAATTATCACAAACCCAAGTTATTAACTTCAATAAGTTAAGATCTATTCTTCAATATAATGGACCATCTTTTTTTCTTAAGAATGAAATAAAGGATTTTTTTGGAAAACAAGGAATATTTGATTCCAAAGTAAGACATAATAAACTTTCAAATTATGAAAAGAATCCATGGAAAAACTGGTTAAGAAGTCATTATCAATATGATTTATCTCAGATTACATGGTCTACATTAGTCCCACAAAAATGGCGAAATCAAATAAATCAATGCCATATGTCTCAAAATGATGATTTAAAGAAAGGGTATTCCTATGAAAAAGACCCATTATTGGATTACAAAAAAAAACAAAATTTGAAAATATATTTATTACCAAATAAAGAGGAGAATTTTCAAAAAAACTATAGATATGATCTTTTCTCATATAAATATATTAATTCTGAAACTAAGAATAAGTCTGATATTTATAGATCATCATTAAAAACAATAAAGAAGCAAGAAAATTCCACCAAAAATAAAGAAACTTTTTTTAAGATACTCAATAATATTCCTATCAAGAATTATCTAGAAAAAAGTGATATTATATATATGGAAAAAAATACAGATAGAAAATATTTGGGTTGGAAATTTAATACAAATATTCAGGTTGAACCTAATAAGGACCAAATAACAGAGAATTCTCATAATAATGGTCTTTTTTATCTTCCAATTAAATCAAATTCCGAAATCAATTATAAAAAGATCTTTTTTGATTGGATGGGGGTGTCTTTTGATTGGATGGGAATGAATGAAAAATTCTTAATCTTAAATCACCTCATATCGAATCCGAAAGTTTTTTTATTTCCAGAGTTTTTAATACTTTATCATAAATATAAAGAGAAACCTTGGTTTATCCCAAGCAACTTACTTTTTTTTAATTTGAATATCAATCCAAATTTTAGTGAAAATCAAAATATCAAAGGAAAACAAGAGGCGGATGAATATTTTTTAAATTTTAGACCATCAAATTCAAAACAATATTTTGAATTAAAGAATCAAAACAATATTGAAGAATATTTTTTAGAATCGATCGAAAAACTAAAAGTATTCCTTAAAGGAGATTTTCCTTTGCAATTAAGATGGACTGGACATTTGAATCAATTGAATCAAAAAATGATGAATAATATCCAGATATATGGTCTCCTAATTAGCCTCATAAATGTAAGAAAAATTACTATATCCTATATTCAAAGGAAAGAAATGAATCTGGATATAATGAGAAGGCGTTTAAATCTTACACAATTAACGAAAAAGGGAATATTAATTATGGAACCTACCCGTCTATCTGTAAAAAATGAGGGACAGTTTTTTATGTATCAAATCATAGGTATTTCATTGGTTCATAAAAGTAAGCACCAAAGTAATCAAAGATACCGAAACCCCCAAAATGTTGCTAAGAATAATTTTGATGAATCCATTCCAAGACATAAAAGAAAAACTCTAAATAAAGACAAAAATAATTATGATTTGCTTGTTCCTGAAAAAATTTTATCATCTAGACGTCGTAGAGAATTGCGAATTCTAATTTCTTTCAATTTGAATTTAAAGAATCAGAATGGTGCGCATAGAAATAAAACATTTTCCAAGGAGAACAAGATAAAAAATTGGAGTCAATTTTTGGATGAAAGTAAAAATTTCGACCGAAAAAAAAATGAATTAATTAAATTAAAGTTATTTTTTTGTCCTAATTATCGATTAGAAGATTTAGCTTGTATGAATCGCTATTGGTTTGATACCAATAATGGGAGCCGCTTGAGTATGTTAAGGATATATATGTACCCCTGATTTAAATTTTTGAGTTTTCTATATATTATGTTGTTCTATCAATCAGATTTTTCATTTTGGTTTTTCTGTCCGTGATCTGTAAATATCCATGTTATATGCAAACAACCCGATGCTCATATGCGCTGTCTTACATCCCCCTCTAGGATAAGTAAATGGCGTAAAAATTAAAGCTATAAATTAATCAACAGAATCTTCGTACTAAACGATTTGGTATCCTCTTTTTGTATGACTATACAAATGAACTCCAAAAAAGGATTCATTAATGTTCATTGAAAAAAAAAAAACAGGAATCTATAAAAAATTTTTGATTATTGTGTATACTACATTAAAATTTCTTACATTATTATTACTATTATTACTGATCCAATAAAATAACTATCTGTAAAAAGGGGAGTGTGAAATTATTTTATGGTAAAAAATTCATTTATTTCAATTATTTTGCAAGAACAAGAAGAAAACAAAGAAAATAGCGGATCCGTTGAATTTCAAGTAGTAAGTTTCACCAACAAGATACGGAGACTTACCTCACATTTGGAATTACACAAAAAAGACTATTTATCTCAGAGAGGTCTGCGGAAAATTCTGGGAAAACGTCAACGGCTGCTGGCTTATTTGTCAAAAAAAAACAGAGCACGTTATAAAGAATTAATAGGACAGTTGGATATTAGAGAGAGAAAAACTCGTTAATTTGAAGAGTTAGTTTGAATTATTCGCTTAAAGTTTGATGAACTTCTTTTCGCTTTCAGCAATTCATGGAAGAATGAATCAGGAAAAACCTATGACTGTACCAGCTACAAGAAAAGACCTCATGATAGTCAATATGGGACCTCACCACCCATCAATGCATGGTGTTCTTCGACTCATTGTTATTCTAGATGGTGAAGATGTTATTGACTGTGAACCAATATTGGGTTATTTACACAGAGGTATGGAAAAAATTGCGGAAAATCGAACAATTATACAATATTTGCCTTATGTAACACGTTGGGATTATTTAGCTACTATGTTCACAGAAGCAATAACTGTAAATGTACCAGAGCAATTAGGGAATATTCAAGTCCCTAAAAGGGCCAGTTATATCAGAGTCATTATGTTGGAGTTAAGTCGTATAGCTTCACATTTGTTATGGCTTGGCCCTTTTATGGCAGATATTGGGGCACAGACTCCTTTCTTCTATATTTTTCGAGAAAGAGAATTGATATATGACCTATTCGAAGCTGCCACCGGTATGCGAATGATGCACAATTTTTTTCGTATTGGAGGAGTCGCTGCTGATTTACCTCATGGCTGGATAGATAAGTGTTTGGATTTTTGCGATTACTTTTTAACAGGAATTGCCGAATATCAAAAGCTTATTACACGGAATCCCATTTTTTTAGAACGAGTTGAAGGAGTAGGCATTATTGGTGGAGAGGAAGCAATAAATTGGGGTTTGTCGGGACCTATGCTACGAGCTTCCGGAATACAATGGGATCTTCGTAAAGTTGATCATTATGAGTGTTACGACGAATTTGATTGGGAAGTCCAATGGCAAAAAGAGGGGGATTCATTAGCTCGTTATTTAGTACGAATCAGTGAAATGACGGAATCCATAAAAATTATTCAACAGGCGCTAGAAGGAATTCCGGGAGGGCCCTATGAAAATTTAGAAA